TAAGAAACCTTGGCTTGACAGTTGGTGATGTACTAAAAAACGAGAAAGTCATTTCTTCTTTTTCTGTTCCATCAAAAATCTAAAATTTTGTAGAAGTCTAAAATTTTGTAGAAGTCTAGCGGGTTTAATAAAAATTCAATTGAATGCTTGATATAATTGCTATGCTTAGTGTGTGACTCGTTGGTTTTTTAGGGTTAGTCAAAAAAAGTCCCTTTATAGTATAAAAAAAATAGTATAAACTAATAACTCTAGAAAAATAAACAACTCATCACTTCGCATTATCTAGATTCAAAGAACCAGTCAAGATATGACAGATCAGTCATATCTTTGTAGCAACTGAAAGCTTTTTGCCGAAACCAAAACACAAAAAAAGATTCGAAGTTGTGAATCGAAAGAGAGAAAAGAAAATAAGGGTGTGGATAAATGGAAGGGTGAGAGAAAGAAAGAAAACGAATATTGATGCTAGCTAATTCCAATATGGAATATGTAAGGTCTCGGAGTCATCTCATAAAAAGGGCAATGTAATAAAGCATTAATACCGATTCATCCATACTAAAATGAATCCGTCCAGAGAACAAAAAAATCACGAGCTTCGAGCCAATAAAGACTGAGAAGATTGACTCAAGAACAAATTGAATTACGAGCTCCATTGCAGAATTCAGACCTAAGCATTCATTAAGAAGCGATGAGAACGACGGAACCTATGGATCGAAAAAATTCTATTGAACACGAATTCTAATGATTCATTGATCTGGATGGCGGAACGGACCTAAGACCAATTCATCTATTCGAAAAAGTTAGAAACTCTAGCTCCAACCGAAATCTCAATTGAATTGAAAGAGTAAATATTCGCCCGCGAAAACTTTCTTTTCTTGGATTACTAAATTTGGGTCAATTAAATACGCTAAGACGGTTAAATTAAAGGCTAAACCAAAAGAAAGATTCATTTTAAGATTCTCAAAACCAATACAATTTATATATATATAGTATAATAAAGTTATATATATAGTATAGTAAAGTTATATATTATAGTATAGTAAAATTATATATATAGTATAGTAAAGTTATATATATATTCTAATAAAGTAGTTCTTTTAGACGTTTCGCTATCTAGAAAAAGAAGATACAAATTACTACCAGATTTTAGATCGATTAGATGAACTCCATACTTCGACGTATTACTTATACTTATAAAATCGATGTATATCGTATGAAATACAAGTCTAATGAAATACAAGTCTATCTGAATTCAAATTCTATTCTATCTAAATGTCCTTACAATTCAATATTTTTGAATCCTTTTATTTTATTCGCGAGGAGCCGGATGAGAAGAAACTCTCACGTCCGATTCTGGAGTAGAGATGGAATTCAAACCCAACCATCAACTATAACCCCAAAAGAACCAGATTCCGTAAACAACATAGAGGAAGAATGAAGGGAATATCTTATCGAGGTAATTCTATTTGTTTTGGTAAATATGCTCTTCAGGCACTTGAACCCGCTTGGATCACATCTAGACAAATAGAAGCAGGTCGCCGGGCAATGACACGAAATGCGCGCCGCGGTGGAAAGATATGGGTCCGTATATTTCCAGACAAACCTGTTACCGTCAGAGCCGCAGAAACACGTATGGGTTCGGGTAAAGGCTCTCCTGAATATTGGGTAGCTGTTGTTAAACCGGGTCGCGTACTTTATGAAATTGGTGGAGTAACAGAAAATATAGCCAGAAGAGCTATTTCAATAGCAGCGTCCAAAATGCCTATACGAACTCAATTAATTCTTTCGCGATAAAATTTCGAAATGCAAAATAAAAATGCAAAAGCAAATAAGTTTGGGGATAACAAAAAATCGCAGGTGCACGTTTAGTTTTTTGGACAAACAATATTTCTTTTTTTCTTCGCCCCTTACTTTGCAAAAAAAAAAATAATAAAAGAACGAAAAAATGATATGATTCAACCTCAGACCTATTTGAATGTAGCGGATAACAGCGGGGCTCGCGAATTGATGTGTATTCGAATCATAGGAGCTAGCAACCGTCGATATGCTCATATTGGTGACGTTATTGTTGCTGTGATCAAAGAAGCAGTTCCAAAAATGTCGATAGAAAGATCAGAAGTGGTCAGAGCGGTAATTGTACGTACTTGTAAAGAACTCAAACGCGACGACGGTATGATAATACGATATGATGACAATGCTGCAGTTGTCATTGATCAAGAGGGCAATCCAAAAGGAACTCGAGTTTTTGGTGCGATTGCAGAGGAATTGAGACAGTTCAATTTTACTAAAATAATTTCATTAGCTCCCGAAGTATTATAAAATGAGACCATAATCTAGTTCCATCAGACTAGCATATGATCTCATAAAAAATCGCGTTCGGTTTCGAGTAGTTATTTGAAAGAAATCAATTAAAATTCAGTTAGTAGATTATGTTTCGCGCATATACCTTGGAAAAATGCATAGTCATAAACAAAGAAAAAAACAAGAAAAACATGTTGATTATATCAAAATTGGGGGGGACCAATACTTTAATTTATTATGGGTAAGGATACGATTGCTGACATACTAACTTCTATACGAAATGCTGAGATGAATACAAAAAGAGTGGTTCGAATACCCTTTACGAATCTCGGCGAAAGTCTTGTTCAAATACTTTTACGCGAAGGTTTTATCGAAAACGTGAGAAAACATCACGAAAACAACAAATCTTTTTTGGTTTTAACCCTACGATATAGAAGGAATCGAAACGAGCCTTATAGAAATAGAAAAGTTTTAAATTTAAAACGCATCAGTCGACCCGGTCTTCGAATCTATTCTAACTATCAACGAATTCCTAGAATTTTGGGCGGGATGGGGATTGTAATTCTTTCTACTTCTCGAGGTATAATGACAGACCGCGAGGCTCGATTAGAAAGAATAGGCGGAGAATGTTTGTGTTATATATGGTAATCCTTCTGTTTGTGACAAAGAAAGGGGACAGGTTGTCCAATATCGTGTCTCATCTACGACCTCATCTTTGAAACCGACAAAGATTGTTTTGGATCGTCCATACTAAAGAAGTTGATCCGAAATAAAAGAGGTTTTCGTTAAACTGAAAAACAGAAATCGATTTCGGAAAGTTTCATTACAGAATCCGTTCCCAACGGCATCTTTGGGGTTCATTTAGATAATAAGGATCTAGTTCTCGGTTATATTTCGGGAAAGCTACCACTTAGTTTTATTATAATCCAACTAGTCTTCAATTAGTAGAATTTTGCGACTTTTCGAAAAATAAGAGTCAAAATTTTGGTCTTTTTTCAACTTCAACATTTTCAAGATTCATTCAATATGATTCGAGATGCAAAATTTCAAGAAACTTATTTTCTTCCACGAAGTAGATTCCGAATTAAGGTGAAAAGTCGGCAAATATGAAAATAAGAGCCTCTGTTCGTAAAATTTGTGAAAAATGTCGATTAATACGCCGTCAGGGCCGAATTCGAGTAATTTGTTCCAACCCAAGGCATAAACAACGACAAGGATAATCAAACTCGGGAAAGGCCCAATAGTCAAAAATGGATAGATCCATATATCTCTGACTCATATTTATGAGATGATAAAATATGGCAAAAGCGATACCGAAATTTGGTTTACGTAGGAATCGACGTATTCGTTCACGTAAGCGTATGCGTCGAATACCAAAAGGGGTTATTCATGTTCAAGCAGGTTTTAATAATACCATTGTGACTGTTACAGATGCGCGGGGTCAAGTGGTTTCTTCGTCCTCTGCTGGTAATTGTGGTTTCCGGGGTAGACGAAAAGGGACGCCATTTGCTGCTCAAACCACAGCAGTAACCGCTATTGGTACAGTAGTGATGCAACGAGCAGAAGTCTTTATAAAAGGTCCCGGTCTCGGGAGAGACGCAGCATTACGAGCTATTCTCAAAAGTGGTCTACGATTAAATTTTGTACGGGATGTAACTCCTTTGCCACATAATGGCTGTAGACCTCCGAAAAAAAGACGTGTATAAAAATCAAAATGGAAGAGATTTCAACAGCAAGAAAAACAAGAGAAATAAATGATTCAATAATCTGATCAAATAATATTATTATGGTTCGAGAGCAAGTAAGAGTAGATACTCGGAGACTACAGTGGAAGTGTGTTGAATCAAGAGCAGACAGTAAACGTCTTTCTTATGGACGCTTTATTCTGTCTCCACTTATGAAAGGTCAAGCTGACACCATAGGCATTGCGATGCGACGAGCTTTGCTTGGAGAAATAGAAGGAACATGTATCACACGCGCAAAATCTGAGAAAATACCGCATGAATATTCTACCATAATGGGTATTCAAGAATCCGTCCATGAAATTTTAATGAATTTGAAAGAAATTGTATTGAGAAGTAATCTATATGGAACTTGTGACGCGGCCATTTGTGCCAGGGGCCCCGGATATATAACCGCTAAAGATATCATCTCACCGCCTTATGTAAAAATCATTGATCATAGCCAGCATATCGCTAGCTTGACGGAACCAATTGAATTGTGTATTGGATTACAAATCGAGAGGAATCGTGGATATTTTCTAAAAACATCAAATAACGTCCAAGATGGAAGTTATCCTATAGATGCTATATTCATGCCTGTTCGAAATGTGAATCATAGTATTCATTCTTATGGGACTGGAAATGAGAAACACGAGATACTCTTTCTTGAAATATGGACAAATGGAAGTTTAAGCCCCAAAGAAGCACTTCAGGAGGCCTCCCGGAATTTGATTGATTTATTTATTCCCTTTTTACAGACAGAAGAGGATAACTTACATTTAGAGGATAAGCAACATATGCTGCCTTTACGCCCCTCTACCCTTCCTGATAAATTGGTTAAACTAAGAAAAAAAAAAAAAATAGCGTTGAAATCGATTTTTATTGACCAATTAGAATTGCCACCCAGGGTCTATAATTGCCTCAAAAGGTCTAATATATCTACATTATTAGACCTTTTAAATAACAGTCAAGAAGATCTTC